TAGCTTACTAATCAAAGAAATACTGAAATTTCTTTTTTTTTTTTTTATTAAAAATAGAAAATAAAAGAAAAATTTATGATTCCAATTCTTTATCTTTAGAATATAAAAAAATCCCATAGATATCGAAAAAACATATGGAAAAAATTGCGTCCAATAGGATTTGAACCTATACTAAAGGTTTAGAAGACCTCTGTCCTATCCATTAGACAATGGACGCTTCTCATTACGACTTTTTCTTTAATTCATTAGAATTCATTAATGCATTTTTGAATGCATTAATGAAAAAAACGGAGCGGGTAGCGGGAATCGAACCCGCATCGTTAGCTTGGAAGGCTAGGGGTTATAGTCGACGTCTATTTTTTAACGTCTCTAATTCAAAACCGAACATGAAACTTTGATTTCATTCGGCTCCTTTATGGAAGATGGAGAAATTGCCAGATCAAAATCCAGAGTGGTAACAAAAAAATTAACCCATAACATCTATGTCAGCTTTTGTCTGAAGGCATTCAAAAGTACTTGCTTTCTAGATGATCCCTCTAGAAGATGAGTATTCTAAAAGTCTTTCTAGTTACTTCGTTCTCTATTTCTATTTTATAGAATCTTGAGGAGAAACATTTTGTTTCTACCGAGCTAAAAGAATAGAATATGCCGATCGATGCCTTTAGTAAACTAAAGGCCTCGTTTTTTAGCCATTTTTTTGCTTCAATGTCCTTTCTACAAATCAAAAATTGAAGATTTAGTTACGATTAAAAATTTATATTTCTATCTTCATCCATGGATTCTTTTTCAAAACCAATTATGTTTCATAATTTCATAATCCAAAATTTCAATTTAAAATTTTTAAAATTTAATATTAATAATCGACCCTTAGATAAAAATTACGAGAATTGAAAATTCTCCTCAAATTTGTCATTGAGAGGGAAAGGATTAATTCCTTTTATGAAATAGAGTTTTTTATCGGATTAGGAATCAAATCGAAGGATCCCTTAACTCTTAAAGAACGAATCACACTTTTACCACTAAACTATACCCGCTACAATGCGATTATTGTATCGAAATGGAACTTTTGTCGAATAGCGAAATTGAACGTAATCAAGAAAAGAAAGGAGGATAAAATAATAATGAAAAATGAGAGTATTAAACTATTTTTGGGCAGAGAGTTTTGACGGATACGTTTCAACAAAATAGCTAAAGTCATAATAGACAAATTGTGCAAGAATCTATAGTTTTCTTTTTTTTTTTAGTTTAAGAAAGGATAATCAAAAGGGCATTTTTATTCTCTATCGAAAGACTAGAAACATGCCTTTTTTTTCTTGCTTTAACAAGCATTTTTTTCTATCTATTATTTCTATATTCTCTAAGTTAAGTAGTAAAGTATTCATGTAGTTAGAAAAAAAAAGTAAAACAAAAAAAGGAACTAAAAATTTTTCTATCTATGCTATGATTCGTTGAATTAAAAAAAGGCCCGGCGAGGGAATGACCAGGCCAGGCCGTGCGTGGGAATAAAAGGCCTTTCGCGAGAAGTATTTCTGGTTTTCTTTATATTGATTGAACGAATCCTTAGTTGAGTTGGAATTTCGGATAAACCTTGTAGTGTATCTTGTATCTATTTATATTTTTTTATTTATTTAACTTATAAAATAAAATAATTAGAATATATAGATTTATTCTAGTTCGTTCTATATGTATTTATATATTATAAATGCTATATGTCTTTGTATACATAATTTGTATACATATTTTTTCGATATTATGTTTCTATATCAGACTTCTATATTATTTATTAAAAATTGCTTTTTATAAACGGAATAAATATAAACATAAACAAGAATATATAAATAACTTAAAAAATTTGACTTATATGTCAGTTCAGTTTAATTATTAATTATCTAGAATTTAGAAGAGTCTATAATCGAAAAAAATTTCGAATTGAAATTTTATATGTTATCTATTTTGTATTGTATATTGAAAACCTAGAAAAAAGATTTTAAAAATGGCACGTTATGTGTAATCTAACTATAGTAATAGTAATTAGTAATTCTTTTTTGTAATTACTTTTTCAATAGGGAGAGATGGCTGAGTGGACGAAAGCGTCGGATTGCTAATCCGCTGTACGAGTCATTCGTACCGAGGGTTCGAATCCCTCTCTTTCCGTTTCTGTTGATGATTTACTATTTTTTCTCTTTCGAATTTCTTGAATTCTTTTTCTTTTTTTTTTTATAAGACACTCAAAAAAGTAAGGAAACTTCTCTTTTATTCTTCACGTCCAGGATTACGTCCTGGGTCATTAGATAGAAATCCAAAAATGAAGAGAGAAACAAAGAATATCACTACTGTGTAAACGAAGAGTTTGAGAGTAAGCATTACACAATCTCCAGGATCTTTTTGTGTAAAAAAGAGAATAGATTCCCCCATATATTCTATTTTGACGTCGCGAGTTAAAGTAGTCTCTGGAAATAAAAAAAAAAAAGAAAAAATGTAATGAATTTGTTAAGTGTTAGGAGCCTCCCTTTTATCAAAAATAAACAATCACTTTCCTACCCACAATTTTTGTGGAAGACCTCACAGGGCCCTTGACGTAAATTTTTGTTAGAACGAGAAAGGAAGTGATTCCCATCTTTCGAGGCTATCCAAGACTTTTTCTATTTGAAATTTAAATTGAGAGTTCATACTATAAAACGTATCTGATCTTTTCTATAACCATATTAGAAATTGTTCTTGAAAAAATCATTTTCTAGGACGATATTTGAAATCTCATCGAAAACTTACAGCAGCTTGCCAAACAAAGGCTAGTAGAAAAAAGAGTAGAGGTATGACTGGCATAAAATCGACGATTGGACTCAAAAATGCATAGGCCTCGGGCAATTTGGCGACTAAAAAATTACTCGAAGAAAGGGTAGAATTAAGACAAATACAGATCAAACTAAAGATATTAAGCATAGCAGACATCTTTTTTATTGAAGATTATTGCATTTTGATTGAGTTATTGATATAAGATAAGCGAAAAATGAAGAAAGCAAAGTAGATCAAAAACCCTTTCATTTCTTTTTTTTTTTTGAACTTACTCAATCAAAAACTCTTCCATTCTCAAATAAAAAGAGAATAGAAGAAATCATACTTTCATACATTATCTTAATTAAATTATATGTAATGATCAAGAAATTAAGTTTCATTCTATACCTATGATGTGTGAAAATCCAAATAACAATCGACTGGATTCTATAGAAATTTTGGCTGGAATTGACGAATAATCAATAACAATATTAGTGTAGAGTAGAAATCTCAGTGGGGCGTGGCCAAGTGGTAAGGCAACGGGTTTTGGTCCCGCTATTCGGAGGTTCGAATCCTTCCGTCCCAGAGCACCTGGATTCTATCCAAAAATTTTTTTGACCAAGGGACTTTTTGTAAGAAAAAGCGTAGTCTTATCTTATCTTATAATTATATATATTATTATTATTTTTTTTTTTTTTTATATAGAGTATTTATTTTTATATAGTTTATATAGAGTATTAGAGTATAGAGTATATAAATTTCTTCTTCTTTCGCTTTTTTGAATTTCTCTTTCGAACCCCATAATACTACTATAATAATCAATATAAAATAGATATAGAAAATCTATTAAAATAAAATGAGTATAGAATTCTTTTTTTTTATTTAATAAAAAAAAAAAGAGTTAATATCCATCCGTCTTTAATGTAAATAATAGAATCTTAGATATTGAATCTAGAATATTTAATATAGAATAAAGTAAATAAAGTATAGATTTCTATGTACGTACCGCCTAAATCAATGACTATTCATGATTCCATAATTGAATCAATTGTATACCGGTTCAAAATTTGAGGAATGTTATGGTAAAACTTCGTTTGAAACGATGTGGTAGAAAGCAACGCGCGACTTGAAGGACATGATCTGATGTGGATTTTTATATTCACCATTTTTTATAAAAAAGGTGCTCTTGGCTCGACATCCCCTGTTCTGTTAGACTAGTACCCACATTTTTTTGTGTTGTAGTTAATTTAAACTAGTACATGATGGAGCTCGAGTAGAAAGTATTGATTCATTTCTTAAGAGCAAGAATCTAGGGTTAGTGTGAATCAATAAATTAGAACAACTTCGTAAGTATATTTTTGACAGCTAAATCGAAAGGATCCAACCCCACCAAGTTTCCAATGCAAAAGGAAAATTTTTTGGAATTGATAAACCCTTTTCGATAACAAAGTATATTGTGAAAGAATCAAGTGCCAGTGTTTGTATGATTCTTTTCTTTGATAAACAATCGCAAAAGGGGTATGTTGCTGCCATTTTGAAAGGATTAAAGATCAACGAAGTAATGTATAAACCTAATGATTTAAAGTAAAGAGATTGTGAAACAAGGAAAGGCCCTTTTCATTCTCAATTGTATCAACAACTGGATTAGAATGAAGAATTCCAATAGAGGTTAAATAAGCCAGACAAAGGGGGGGTTAGAGACCACTCAATAAATATAAATGAAATTCTTCTTTTGAGTTATTTGAGAGTTATTTAACTTGAGTTATGGGTGCAAATGGGTTTTTCCAGAAAGAAGAATAAGAGCAAAAGGGGGCTTAATTCTTAGTCTAATTAATTTGATGGTTTTATGGACCTTTTTGTCATTAGAAGTTTATATATTCATAACTTGAAAAAAAAAGAAGAAATCATTTTTCTTGAGCCGTACGAGGAGAAAACTTCTTATACGTTTCTAGGGGGGGTATTGTTCATATAATCTATCCCAATGAGCCGTCTATCGAATTGTTGCAATTGATGTTCGGTCCCGAAGAGAAGGAAGAGATCTTCGGAAAGTTGGTTTTTATGATCCGATAAAGAATCAAACTTATTTAAATGTTCCCGCTATTCTTTATTTTCTTGAAAGGGGTGCTCAACCTACGGAAACTGTTTATAATATTTTAAAGAAAGCAGAGGTTTTTAAAGAACTTCGCCCTAATGAAACAAAATTCGCTTAATTAAATACGGCCTTGAGCGATTCGTATGTATATAGTTTGTCTAGAAAAAAGAGCAAGTGAACAAACGAAGAAAGTTTGATAGTGACCAACTCACTAACACTAGGAGTTGGATCTAGCAATATAAAATTCTAACATTCCTTTCAATTGGATCGTTTTCTTTGGAACTATACTAAAAAAAAGTATGAATTGTTTGACGTATAATTATTGATTTTTTTTCTACTTCTTTTGTATTTCGATTTACATTATTTCCTTTCTAATCATGTACCTTATTTAGATAGTGCCAATCCAACACAAGTTCTTTCTTTATTTTTGGTATTTTTTTTTTAACATACATATTGACAAGAGTGTAGTGAACAAATATAATTCAAGTGTAAATGGATCCATTTTTTCTCTATTTTTTGTCCTACATACAAAACCAAGTTTTTTTATAAGAAAATGGATAGATAATGAAAAAAAAGAATCTCTTCAAATAGAAAATATATAGAATGTAGTGAATGAAAATAGCTAAGAAGGGTTCTAAGTTTTTTATTTGAACATTTCTTGTATTGTCAGTTGATATTTTTTCTTTTTTGCTAATTCCAATTTTTGGTTGTTTGGTTATTTTTTATAAATTTTTTTTGATCTCGACTGTATCTATATACTATACGCTCGTTGGGTTGCTAACTCAACGGTAGAGTACTCGGCTTTTAAGTGCGGCTAGGTTCTTTTACACATTTGGATGAAGCAAGGGATTCGTCCACACCATCGGTAGAGTTTGTAAGACCACGACTGATCCTGAAAGGAATGAATGGAAAAAAGAGCATGTCGTATCAATGGAGAATTATAAAAAAATTTCGTTCTTATTAGTTCGGTACAAAAACTTTGGTTGAATTCTTAGAACGAAACGAAATGAATTCAAAGTTGGGTCAATTGAATACATGGATCGAGCCTTATGGCTCTAATTGTAGGGAAAGAAAAAGAAACGAGCTTATGTTCTTAATTGGAACGATTACCCGCCCTAATTAAACGTTAAAAATAGATTAGTGCCTCATGCGGGGTGGTTTTTCCAGGAGTGGATTACCGCTTTTTTAGTGAATCCTAACTATTAGCCATTTTCTTTTATAATAGAAAACGGAGATGAATGTGTAGAAGAAACAGTATATTGATAAGGATACTTTTTTCCAAAATCAAAAGAGCGATTGAGTTGAAAAAATAAAGGATTTCTAACCATCTTCTTATCCTATAACTCTATAGGAATGAAACCAATTAGATGGAAAAAAGATAGAGAGTCCGTTGATGAGTTTACCTCTTTCCGAGGGATCTATTCTTTTGTACTAGAATACCTTGTTTTGACTGTATCGCACTACGTATCATTTTATAACCCAAGAAACCCTCTACTTTTCTTTTCGTTTCTGATCGCATTTTAAATGGAGGAATTCCAAAGATATTTAGAACTAGATAGATCTTGGCAAGACGATTTTTTATACCCAATTATCTTTCAGGAATATATTTATGCACTTGTACATGATCAGGATTTAGGTTTAAACAGGTCCATTTTGTTGTCAAAAAAAAAAAAAAGTTCTGACACAAAATACAGTTTACTAGTTGTAAAACGTTTAGTTATTCGAATGTATCAACAGAATTTTTTGATTCTTTCGGTTAATGATTCTAACAAAAACGAATTTATTCTGCCCAAGAAAAATTTCTATTCTCAACAGATCTCAGAGGGATTTGCAACTATTGCGGAAATTCCCTTTTCTATGCGATTAATATCTTCCCTAGAGGGAAACGAACTAAAAACATCTCAAAATTTACGATCGATTCATTCAATATTTCCTTTTTTAGAGGACAAATTTTTACGTTTAAATTATGTGTTAGATATATTGATACCTCACCCTATCCATTTGGAAATCTTGGTTCAAACTATTCGTTACTGGGTACAAGATACCTCTTGTTTGCATTTATTACGATTATTTCTTTATGAGTATTGTAATAGTTTTACTCTAAAGAGGTCTGTTTCCGATTTTTCAAAAAAGAAGAATCAAAGATTCTTATTGTTCCTATATAATTCCTACGTATGTGAATGCGAATCTATCTTCGTTTTTCTCCGCAACCAATCCTCTCATTTACGATCAACATCTTACGGAGCATTTCTTGCACGAGTTTATTTCTACCTAAAGTTAGAACCTTTTGTAAAAGTATTTACTAAGTGTTTTGGGGTTATCCTGTGGTTTTTCACGGATCCTTTTATGCATTATGTTAGGTATCAGGGAAAAGGGATTCTGGCTTCAAGGGGGACATTTCTTCTGATGACTAAATTTAAATATTACTTTGTCAATTTCTGGCAATATAATTTTTCCCTGTGGTTGCAAACAAGAAGAATCTATATCAATGAATCATCAAATCGGCCCATGGATTTTATGTGTTTTCTTTTAAGTGTACGACTAAACCCGTTCGTGGTACGGAGTCAAATGTTAGAAAATGCATTCTTAATAGATAATGGTATTAAAGAGTTTGAGACCCTAGTTCCAATTATGCC